TACTATACCTGTTGACGTAGCATTATAGACCGTATTGTTACTCTTACTACCATCAGGATAGATCTGTCCCCTTCCTCGGTTTCCCCCTACATATATGGGATATTTTAAGAAATGAACGTCTTTCTTCGTAGCAGGATCGGGGGAAAGAATGGGAAAGACGATTTCACTATATTTCTGACCGGGAACAGGGCCTATCACAAGAATATTTTTTTTATCGGGACGATAACTCTGAAAAGAGAGATTTCCTATCTTTTCTTTCAACTCAGGAGAAATACGGTCGGGCGGCGCTAATTCGAATCCCTCGGGCAAAATAAGAACAGCACCCACATTTAACCCTCCCTTTTTCCCATTAGCAAGAACTTGTTTCAGTTGCATATCATAAGGAATTCGAAGAACTGCTTCAAATACAGTATCGGGAAGCACAGCTTGGGGAACTTCAATATCCACGGGCTTATTAGCTAAATGGCAATTGGCACATACAATTCGTCCGGTTGCTTCTCGTGGGTTTTCATAACCCTGCTGCGCAAAAATGGGATATGCATTTGAAATAGATGTCCGAGTTATTACATATATCATGATCGATACAGAAATAGATCGAATCATCTGTTCCTTTACCCAAGAAAAAGTATTTCTATTTTCCATGTCCAATCGCAGATCCCAGAATTTCTACAATAAATTAGATAGGTAGCTAAGCTAATCTAGTTCCCTATACACGAGTCTGTTGTCATTCTACTGCAACAGTTGTACTGGAATGATGAATACCTTGAGCAGGTAGAAATAGAAAGAATTTTGCTAAAAAGGAAAAGGGCTTTCTTTCTAAAAGAAGAAAGATGCTAATTTGATTAATATCAGGAGATCAAATGAGTTTATGCTTCACTAATTGAATGATAAATGACTACAAGCGAAGGAGATAGACGGTTTAAATAAAAAAAGACCCAAAATTTCAAACATGTATCTAGAATCACTGGAAAACTACAAACAAAAATAGTGAAAATTAGCTCGTTAGGAGCCCATCCAAGATCATTGTAGACCCAACGAATTAGTAGTTCCCAACCGCGGGTGGAGTGAAATCCAACAAAAAAATCAGTAACTAAAAGAATACTAAAAGCTTTTATTGAGTCATTTAAGTTATAGAAGAATTCCTGAACCCAAGAATTCAAAATGACAAGTTCCTCTTTACCCAGAAAAAAAGAACCACTTAGAATAGCCAAACAGATTATATTTGTCGAGAAATGCAAAATGATATGGAGATGATCCTCATTATCTATTTTGGCCAATTGTATTATTTCCTTGTGTATTCCTATAGGAGGTTTTTGTACATGTGTCTTCGGTTTCTCTTTTATCATTTCGTCCAAGAGAAAAAGTTCTTCTAATTCTATGAATCTTTCTAGAACCTTTTTCTCTTGAATATCAGTTAAGAGAGTTTCGGATTGCCTGGTATTCCACCAATTCTTAATCCAAAGTTCCAGACATTTGTTAAAAGAGAAAGAGACCCCCCAGGGCAAAAGTACGATAAATACAAGATATAGGAAAGAAGGCAATGCTTTCTTTTTTTTCATTTTTGATCTGTAAATTGAGTTGTTAATGAATCCGCTCCATTCGCTGACTCTATTTCATTCGCTGACTCTATATGATATTTCTTTTTCTTTGAAGCAAAAATTCTATAACAAGGTTTGAGACCTTGTATATATTTTTCTTTTTTGTATACTAGTGGAATTTCATTGCATTGGGTTCTTTCTTAGATCTAGATGGAGTGGAATAGAGAAATAGAATAAAAAAAAAAGCGCTTTCGGATGAAAATGGAAGAATATTATGCCATCACTTGGACAAAACAAATTAGAAGCAATTTTCTCTTATCCTCGTTTGTTCCTTCCTTTAGATAAATACTCGAAAATCCCCTTACAATAACGAATCCAATTTCGAAGGGACCTCCTCCCCGTGTTGAGAAAATCTTCTTCCAATTCGTCCTCATTCAATTCATTTCAAAAAAATGCAATCGGTACTCAAAATACTTCAATTGGTACACGCAAGAAATAGGCCAATTCGGCAGCTTTTTGTTCTATTTCTCGTGGAGTAAAAAACTTCTCATCAGTACGAGTCAAGGGAATGACCCCCTGGCCCCGGATTTCCATATAAAGGATACGACGAGGATAAAGACCCTCTTTAACCTGAATTCTAATTGATTGGATATCCCGCATAAGGAATCGAAGGAAGACGCGACGTTTTATTCCAGGGAATCCCCAACGAAAAATGCACACTATTCCCTCTTTTCTATCGAATCGGTCATAACCACTGCCTACATTCCACAAAATAGTGCACCACAAGTAGGAGCTAATGAATAGGCCCGCGATTCCGTAGAAAGACATCACGACCCCCTGTGGAAAAAAAAGAATTTGTTGAGATGGAAGTACAGATATCATATTCTTACCAAGATAACTGGAAGCCCCAACCGATAAGAATCCTAGTGAACCTAGAAAAAGAATACAGGCCCAGAAAAAATTACCTCTTTTTCGAGAACCTTTTAGAAGTTCTATCCATATGTGTTCTGATCGCCAATTCATATTAGATATACTAAATCCAGCAGCGGTCGATTGAAATTGAGAGAATAAGCTAAATGATTTTGACTTTACTTTTTTTGATTCTGAAATTGCCTTCAGCAACGAGTACTCCTGTGAAATAATTGGTTAGATACATTGACTTTCTATTCAAAAAATATTCGTTGATCCACTTAAAATAAAACTCGCTATACCCGGCTCCGCATATGCATGCATTTATGCTCGTAGCCTATATCCGCATCCATAGCCGTTTTTCGTTTGTGTGTAGAAAGAACCACATACCCTACCATATTACTTACACTAAAAAATATCTGTATTATGATCCTGCGTGGAAATACATTGAGAAAATTCGCCCCCGTCGGTTCTAGACAATCTTATTTTTCTGCACATAAAGAAATAAAGAAGCCATTGCAATTGCCGGAAATACTAAGCCTACTAAAGGCACGAAAATAGAAGGTAAGTTAAAATCCGTCATAGAATAGGTGTCTCAATTCAAATTTACTATTTCTATCTATTCGAAAAATATCTTAAGATTCTTATAATATAATTAAGTATATCTATTATAAGGAATATTGACTATTGTATTTTTTAGTTTGCAAAATAAAGATTTTTTATAGAATACTAAAGTATTCTATAAAAAAAATGAATGGAATGGATAATAAGAAAATTGCAAAAAAAGAGAACTAATTAAAAATTCAAAAGATTTGATTTTTCTTTTCCCGTCCTCACGGCCTTTCTATCCTTCTAATCGAACTTGAAATTGGATTCAAAAGAAAGCGATTGTGAAAATGAAATACCTCTTTCAGAATACCCTTTAAAAAAGGTCTCAGTACGACTTTTAGTCGAATGCGCCCATTTCGAATCCTAAATAAGTTTCGTCTACCTACTTCCACATGCAATACTTCTTCAACCACTCTCGGACCCCTACAAACGCAAGATGCGCGTCAGGTTTTGAAATAAGGATATCCCCCAGCCCCAGTATACCGAAACTCGCTCTTATCCTATCCCACCGGTTGTAAGGATTCATACATAGGGCTTTTTAGTTGATTGATAGTGCCATAAAGTTGAAGCTTTTTTAGACTTTTTTATTAAGCTGTAATTTCCTTCCTGCATACGCGGTCCTCTATTCTCTAGAAGCTCATACAATAATGCGCGGTAAAGGCGGAAAAATAGCATACTCAATCAAAATCAAAGGGCAAATTCTCTTACTTACTACAGATCTCATACTACCCCCTTAGACTTTTTAAGGCGATATACCACCCAAAGGGTATGAAAATGCCGGGTGGAGTTAGCTTTTCGATGAAGACCCGTCCCGTGCAGCGAAGTCCTATTAGTAAGACCCCGCGCAAGACGCAAGAATGGATTATAGAAGAATATTATTCCGAATACTCCTCCGGACGCGTATAGTAGCATTTCGATTCCTAATCTTTTTTCATTGATTCTTTCCCAATACAATAAATAAATACTATATTTGTATTTATTTATTGTATTATACCTTTATATATTCTAAATATATAGAATAGAGGAATCTCTATTTGTCAAGTCTCATGATCGTATCAAGATCTATTTTTATTCGGCTCAATCTTAAAAAAAAAGATTGAGCCGAGTTTAATTGCAATCAATTAGAAGAATAAAGAAGAATTACTGCATTTTGTAACTGATTTTTTCTCTTTCTATTTCGCTTCTTTTTTATTTAGACCTTCTTTATATCTAGTTTTATCTACTTATCTAGTTTATCTACCGGCTCGAACTCGAATTTGATCGCCTTCCATACTTCACAAGCTGCGGCTAGTTCAGGACTCCATTTGCAAGCTGCTCGGATAATTTCATTACCTTCACGAGCAAGATCGCGTCCTTCATTACGAGCTTGTACACAAGCTTCTAAAGCCACCCGATTAGCTGCTGCACCAGGTGCATTTCCCCAAGGATGTCCTAAAGTTCCTCCACCAAATTGTAATACAGAATCATCTCCAAAGATTTCGGTCAGAGCTGGCATATGCCAAACATGAATACCCCCTGAAGCCACCGGTATAACACCTGGCATGGATACCCAGTCCTGAGTGAAAAAGATACCGCGAGCACGATCTTTTTCAATAAAATCATCGCGCAATAAATCAACAAAACCTAAAGTCATTTCGCGTTCCCCTTCTAACTTACCTACTACTGTACCGGCGTGGATATGATCTCCCCCAGACATACGCAATGCTTTAGCTAATACACGAAAATGCATACCATGATTTTTCTGTCTATCAATAACTGCATGCATTGCCCGGTGAATGTGAAGAAGTAGGCCATTGTCGCGGCAATAATGAGCCAAACTAGTATTTGCAGTGAATCCCCCAGTTAAGTAGTCATGCATTACAATAGGAGCCCCTAATTCCCTCGCAAATACAGCTCTCTTAATCATTTCTTCGCATGTACCTGCAGTCGCATTCAAGTAATGCCCCTTGATTTCACCGGTTTCGGCCTGTGCTTTATAAAGAGCTTCGGCACAAAAGACAAAACGGTCCCTCCAGCGCATAAATGGTTGTGAGTTTACGTTTTCATCATCTTTGGTAAAATCAAGTCCACCGCGTAGACACTCATAACACGCTCTACCATAATTTTTTGCGGATAATCCCAATTTTGGTTTAATAGTACATCCCAAAAAAGGACGGCCGTACTTGTTCAACTTATCCCTTTCAACTTGGATACCATGAGGCGGACCTAGGAAAGTTTTTGAATAAGTAGTGGGAATTCGCAGATCCTCCAGACGTAGAGCGCGTAGGGCTTTGAAACCAAATACGTTACCCACAATGGAAGTAAACATGTTAGTAACAGAACCCTCTTCAAATAGGTCTAATGGATAAGCTACATAAGCGATATATTGATTTTCCTCCCCAACAACGGGCTCGATGTGATAGCATCGTCCTTTGTAACGATCAAGACTGGTAAGTCCATCAGTCCAAACAGTTGTCCATGTACCAGTAGAAGATTCGGCAGCTACTGCAGCCCCTGCTTCTTCGGGCGGAACCCCCGGCTGAGGAGTTACTCGGAATGCTGCCAAGATATCAGTATCCTTGGTTTCATACTCCGGGGTGTAGTAAGTCAATTTATAATCCTTAACACCAGCTTTAAATCCAACACTTGCTTTAGTTTCTGTTTGTGGTGACATAAGTCCCTCCCTACAACTCATGAATTAAGAATTCTCACAACGACAGGGTCTACTCGATATAGATTAGGCGTAAATGAAACCTTTGCAAAAATCTTTTAAAACAAAAAGGATATTCAATTAATATCAACTCATTAAAGAAAATGGAGGGCATGCTTAAGTTAATGAATATGTTTCATTCATATATAATGCGTACACCCTGTGTATGTTCTATCCTATAGGAATTCTACTATAGGAATTCGATAGGAATTGAGTTGTTGTTATGGTAAGTTAACATGGTTCATTATTAAACCATGGATTTGATTCACCAAATCCATCATTATTGTATACTCTTTGATAGATATAGCGCAACCCAAATCAATCCCTAATCCTTATTTTACAAGTTCTTAATAGGCCCCTTTCTTATTTTGAATGTAAATACCTAAATACTAAGAAAATTCTCTGTTGACAGCAATCTATGCTTCACAGTAGTATATATTTTGTATATCGAAGTCCTAGATAGGAAAGTAGAGTAGGGACAGATCCTCCACAAAAGGCGAAATGTATATGAAAAAAAGATTGATTGAACTTTCCAACGGACTCATTCCATGAGTAAACGATTGAATGGGATTCGCTTGGGCAACGAAATCAAGTCCTGGTCCCCTTTTCTCTCTTATTGAATTAACTAATTCATTTCCTTTTGACTTTCGGATTTTTGGCTCTTTTTTTGGATTTGATTTGGCATTATTCAACAAGAAAAAAAGCAAAATTTCGACAAATTCCTTTTTTTTTGAAAATTATGTGATAATTATGAGAACCAATCCTACTACTTCTCGTCCCGGGGTTTCCACAATTGAGGAAAAAAGCACAGGGCGTATCGATCAAATTATTGGGCCCGTGCTGGATATCACTTTTCCCCCAGGCAAGTTACCTTATATTTATAACGCTTTGGTAGTCAAGAGTAGAGACACTGCCGGTAAGCAAATTAATGTGACTTGTGAGGTACAACAATTATTGGGAAATAATCGAGTTAGAGCTGTAGCTATGAGTGCTACAGACGGGTTGATGAGAGGAATGGAAGTGATTGACACGGGAGCTCCTCTCAGTGTTCCAGTCGGTGGAGCTACTCTCGGACGAATTTTCAACGTTCTTGGGGAACCTATTGACAATTTGGGTCCTGTAGATACTAGTGCAACATTCCCTATTCATAGATCTGCGCCTGCCTTTATCGAGTTAGATACGAAATTATCCATCTTTGAAACAGGTATTAAGGTGGTCGATCTTTTAGCTCCTTATCGACGTGGGGGAAAAATCGGACTATTTGGGGGGGCTGGAGTAGGGAAAACAGTACTCATCATGGAATTAATCAACAACATTGCTAAAGCTCATGGAGGCGTATCCGTATTTGGCGGAGTAGGGGAACGGACTCGTGAAGGAAATGATCTTTATATGGAAATGAAGGAATCCGGAGTAATTAATGAAAAAAATATTGAGGAATCAAAGGTAGCTCTAGTCTATGGCCAAATGAATGAACCGCCGGGAGCTCGTATGAGAGTTGGTTTAACTGCCCTAACTATGGCAGAATATTTCCGAGATGTTAATAAGCAAGACGTGCTTCTATTCATCGATAATATCTTTCGTTTTGTTCAAGCAGGATCGGAGGTATCCGCTTTATTAGGGAGAATGCCCTCCGCAGTGGGTTATCAACCTACTCTTAGTACAGAAATGGGTTCTTTGCAAGAAAGAATTACTTCTACCAAAAAGGGATCTATAACTTCGATCCAAGCGGTTTATGTACCTGCGGACGATTTGACCGACCCTGCTCCTGCCACAACATTTGCACATTTGGATGCTACTACCGTACTTTCCAGAGGATTAGCTTCCAAGGGTATTTATCCAGCAGTAGATCCTTTAGATTCAACCTCAACTATGTTACAGCCTCGGATCGTTGGCAACGAACATTATGAAACTGCGCAAAGAGTTAAGCAAACTTTACAACGTTACAAAGAACTTCAGGACATTATCGCAATTCTTGGGTTGGATGAATTATCGGAGGAGGATCGTTTAACTGTAGCAAGAGCACGAAAAATTGAACGTTTCTTATCACAACCGTTCTTTGTGGCAGAAGTTTTTACCGGTTCTGCAGGAAAGTATGTTGGTCTTGCAGAAACAATTAGGGGATTTCAACTAATCCTTTCCGGAGAATTAGACGGCCTACCCGAACAGGCTTTTTATTTGGTGGGTAACATCGATGAAGCTAGCACGAAAGCTATAAACTTAGAAGAGGAGAACAAATTGAAGAAATGAAATTAAATCTTTATGTACTAACTCCTAAGCGAATTATTTGGGATTGTGAAGTGAAAGAAATCATTTTATCTACTAATAGTGGCCAAATTGGCGTATTACCAAACCACGCCCCCATTAACACAGCTGTAGATATGGGTCCTTTGAGAATACGCCTCCTCAACGACCAATGGTTAACGGCGGTTCTGTGGAGCGGTTTTGCGAGAATAGTTAATAATGAGATCATCATTTTAGGAAATGATGCGGAACTGGGTAGTGACATTGATCCGGAAGAAGCTCAACAGGCACTTGAAATAGCCGAAGCTAACTTGAGTAGAGCTGAGGGTACGAAAGAATTGGTTGAAGCGAAGCTAGCTCTCAGACGAGCTAGGATACGAGTCGAGGCTATCAATTGGATTCCCCCATCCAATTGAAGACAATCCAAAGGTTTAGTTGATACAAAGAAAAAGGGAAGAGGAGTAGAAAAAGTTATTAGATAGCGAAGCGAAGTAAGTCCAATGCTATCTAGTAATTTTTCTACCTACCTACCTACTATTGGATTTGAACCAATGACTCCCGCCGTATGAAAGCAATACTCTAACCACTGAGTTAAGTAGGCAATTTATCACCACAAAGGAAGACCCATTACTTCGATCGATTATAGATCGAATCCTTTTTATAAGCAATACTGCTCCGTTATTACTATGTTATATAGTAAGCAGATCAAAGGGATATCCTCTGGCATTAGAGAATATTCATCTTGACAAGAAATTATCTATATGTTAAGATATCTCTGACAAGGGCTATAGCTCAGTTCGGTAGAGCAACTCGCTTACACGTGCGCCAATGCTTTTCAAGGGAGCTTATTATGCAATGAACATAATTGATCTTATTGCAAAATCAATGTCTTACTTCATGGATTCGAGAGAATAGGAGAACAGTAGCCTGACAAACAGTCGGTTCAGTCCGATTCAGGTGCCAATTCAGGTGCCTAATCAAATAGAACCCTTATTGATTTGCTAGTTGATAAGGTAAATATCCAGCCCACTAAATGCTAGGCGTAATGAGGATAAGGGCCTCCAAAAAACTTCTTTTCGTTCTATGAACTTTAAGGTGTATGAAGTCTCATAGTCAACTCTTGCAGCGGAACGATAGAGACTCCATTTCACTTAGGTTGATTTAATTTAGGCCGGAGGCAGACCTAAGTCAAGGTAATCCTCCTTTGAAACACTTTGGTATTGCTCCTAGATAGATCATAATACAAATAATCAATCAGAGCACAGGGAGCCATCTCATTATCTTTCCGTAAAGAAAAACTATGGTGGACTAACTGATCTTTACATCAGTTGATGAAAGAGCCCAATGCAAAAAAATGCATGTTGAGTCTTTGAAACAGTTCGAATCATTTCGATAATAATCCGTTTGATCTGTTTTACCGAGAAGGTCTACGGTTCGAATCCGTATAGCCCTAATATGTCCTATTTTTAGATTTTAGGATAGAGATCCTATGTTTCCTTTAGTATAGTTTTCATTTTCTCATTAGTACTTGTTTATAGACTGGACGGTCGCTTGCGCCATAGAATAGAGATAAAAGCATTACCACAGGCTCATTCTTCGAAAATCATAGAGACAGGAAAAGAAAAACGAATTTCTATCAAATCAATAGAAGGAAGGATCCCTTACCCTATTTGAATTCCATCCTCCTTCAAATAGGATATGCTCTAAGTCCCTAGACTTCCCTATAATAACTGCAATGATTTTCTCCATCTTGCGAATTCCTACTTTGTTTGAAGTATATTACTTTGCTTATAGATACGTTATCTAAATCGATCTACTTTAAATAGAAAAATAGAAATAAAATAAATAGAAAAATAGAAATAAAATCCAAAAATAAAGAAAGAGTAAATAAGAAAACAGAATATTCTGTCTCATAGTTCTGAAATAGAGTTCTTTATTTTTTCTTTTTATAGTATTACTCCTCATTAGGCTGCATACATTAGTCATCCTATCTTAATTAGGTTCTAATTAGTAG